TGTAATTTTCTAATTGTTCCAAAGTCTTATAAGTTGAATTAATTAAATTCAATTTTTCTCGCTCTATCTCAGAGTATCCATTCACTCGAAACTGATCTGCTTCCATTTCTACTTTCCGTAAGCGAGCCCGGGCTTTTTCCAACTGTTCAATGGCCCCTCTACGGAGTTCTTCTGAATTTCGAATAGTATTCAAGATCCTCTGTTTTCGATTATCTAATAAATCGGTTAATGAAAGTAGATTATCTTTCCATTCATTTCAAAGCTTCCATAATCCCTTCCCGAACCAAATATGAATCTTTCGATTCATTTGGCTCTCACGCCCAATTACTTAGAATAAAATCTCATATCTTTTTATAAATGTAATGATGAGCCTATCCTCTCTTCTTTGTTCATATTCAAAAAAATATCTAAAACTAATGCCAGATCAAAATATTCAGAGGATTCTTCTGACAAAAAAAATATGTAATTGTCAGTAAAGTTGTTTGTTTTTTTTTTTTTTTCTTTTCTTCAAATCCAAAAAATGCTTTTTATTTATACATAACACATAGGTCGTCGATTCAGCATTGGATAAAAGGGGCGAAATGCCCATTTTTACAATAAGTGCTTCAAATCATTTTATCGATAGGAGTGTTCTCTATCGATAAAATATTCATTTGGAACCATCTCTATATTAACATAGTGGTAGAAAGAGTACCATGCTGCATCTAAACTTCAAACAGTTTGCTTTAACCATGTTAATGGTCCTACATTATTGGTTGATAGAGAATCAAAGGAGGTTTTACCAATGAATCGCGAAATGCTATGGTTCTTACATAGAATTTCTTAATTTATTCCGAAGTAATTCGCGAGATCATGCACCTTTCTTTTCTTTCCCAGTTATAACGAAAAAAAGTACAGCTGGTTGGATCCAGCCTATTCTTGAAATAAACAACTCGCACACACTCCCTTTCCAAAAAAGATCAATACACCAAGCACTACACTTAGATTTATTAGATTTGTTGATAAAATATCGGTATTAAACCCGAGACTCCCGGCGGATGGCCAGTGGCCCAAAGAAACGAAAGAATCGGTTACATTTTTCATACGATCTCCTCTTATAGATAGACTAAAAAATCGAATAGAGTTCTTTTTTTATCACTTCGCTCCTCTTTTTTATTTATTCTTTTATTTTACTTTTTCCTATTTAAAAAAGTATTCGAGTTATGTGAACTACCCCCCTGTTGCAATACTTAATTTCCCTTGGACTCCGAGCGGGAAGGATGAAAGCGAGTCGGTATACCAATTTTTCATCCGCAAATCAGCCCTTCCCGTAGGTTATTTTGTCAATGAATAAGTAATTGTAGGGGTGAAATCTTGCTAGAATTCGAAAAAGCAAACGACAAGTACAAGGCAATAAAATATGTATTTTTCATATTTCTAACTAAGATTAAACAGATTAAACAAAAGGATTCGCAAACAAAAGTGCTAATGCTACAACCAGTCCATAAATTGTTAAAGCTTCCATAAAAGCTAGACTAAGCAATAGAGTACCTCGTATTTTTCCCTCTGCTTCAGGCTGTCTCGCGATACCCTCTACAGCTTGACCCGCAGCAGTTCCTTGACCAACCCCCGGTCCAATAGAAGCAAGCCCTACGGCCAATCCAGCAGCAATAACGGAAGCGGCAGAAATCAGTGGATTCATGATAAGTTCCCTCGTACCAAAAAAAGAAATGGTTAATGATACAATCAAGCAACGAATTATGACTGAATTATTCTGTCACTAGGATTTATCCAGTCGAAGTAACTACGAACTTCGAGTTGAAGTAATAGTATTATTGAATCGTCCGAACTACTTCAATCTCTCTTTTTTAGTTTCTATCCACAAAGTCTTTGTGAATCCATACAACCTCCCTTCTTCCATTTCTTGGTTCCGAACTGTGAATTGAATGAATAAACAGATGAAATTAAGAAAAACATGGAAGAATTCAATTCACAGTCACAAAGAGACAGAAAAGGAAGGACTTCTATTGCAACCCCCATCTAAATTCATAGAAGTAGGGCAAATGCAATATATCTTTAGTTCATATATAACCAGTCAATATCTAATATCACATATACATGTCTTTCTTCCATAACGTAAACCAATCATTCATCTTAATCTTAGATTCAATCGGATTCGAGAATCAATTATCAAAACATCTACAGGAGTTAACTTATTTATAGCCATTCAATTACATATACCTACCCTCAACCCATTTTTTATGAATTCCGTTTTTTGTAAACTCTTTTCCCTCTTCCCCCTTCTTTATTATTATTCCACCGGATCCAATCGAAATGGACAAATTGTTTAGTCCAAATCATTGCATAGAAATATCATTATTAGATTGATCTAAGTTCATCCAATTTGTTATTTATTATATTACTATTTTCATTTGGTTAATCGTTGAATAAAATCAACTGAAACGGGAATTCTTTCGCCCTTTTTATTTTATTATTTTTCATATTGAATAATGGGATAGAA